CCCAAAAAGTCAAGAGAATACTTGCATAATTGGTTTATATCGATCCTTCCGGGTTGAGACCAGACCGAAAAATTATATTGCCATAAATTGACAAGGTAATATTTCCATTTATTCATCAAAAGAGGTGTATCCTTTGAAGCTAGAATGGATTTTCCTTGATATCTAACATAATGAATATTCGGATCCTTGAAGAAGGATCGGATGTCCCGAAAATCATTCTCAACAAAAACTTCAACAAGCTGCTCTATTTTTACATATTCTATTTTGACATAGAAAAATATTCGCTCAAAAAAGACTCCCGAAGATGTTGACTGCAAATGAGAAGATTGATTGCGGAGAAAAAGGAAGATAGATTCATATTCACATACATAAGAATTATAGAGGAACAAGAAGAATCTTGAATTACCTTTTAAAAAAAGGGTAATATGCTTTTTTGGAGTAATAAAACTACTCCAATACTCGTATAGAAAGATACGTAATAAATGCAAAGAAGAAGCATCCTTCACCCAGTATCGAAGGGTTTGAACCACGATTTCCAAATGGATGGGATAGGGTATTAGTACATGTGACACATAATCTAAATGTGAAAATTTGTCCTCTAAAAAAGGAAATATTGAATGAATTGATCGTAAAGTGTGAGATTTTGCTATATCTTTATCTTTCCTTTCAAAGGACGAGAAAACTCGTAGGGAAAATGGAATTTCCACAATGATTGCAAACCCTTCTGATAGCATTTTCGAATACAAATTCTTATTCTGGCCCCAAAATGGATTTTGAATAGAACCATTAGCATTAGGCGAAATAATCAAATGATTCCGTTGATACATTCGAGTAATTAAGCGTTTCACAATTATTAAACTAGATTTTTTGTCATAAACTGCATTTTCGAACAAAGTGGATCTATTTATATTGAAACCATGATCATGAGCAAGTGCATAAATATACTCCCGAAAAATAAGGGGGTATAGGAAGTCGTGTTGTCGAGATCTATCTAGTTCGAAATATCCCGGGAATTCCTCCATTTGAAATTCGATTTGAATCCAAGTTAGGAATTTGGTGGTTATGAAATGATACATAGTGCGATACGGTCAAAGCAAGATATTCTAGTAATACTAATACAATAATAAATACCTCGGAACTAAATAGACTCATCAACGGACTCTCTTTCTTTTTCAATCTAATTCGTTTATATTCGTTATAAAAGAATAAGATGGGTTAGAAATCCTTTATTTTTTCACCCCAATCGCTCTTTTGATTTTGGAAAAACTATCTTTATCAATATGCTGCTTCTTTTACACATTTATGTCTAACCCAAAACAGGCAATAGCTAATAGTTAGGACTCATAAAAAAAAAATGAATGATCATTCAATCATAGAAAAACCCTTCCCCGTACTGGCACTAATAGATTTTTAACGTGTAATTAGATCGGAGAATCGTTCAAATTAAGAACAGAAGCTCGTTGCTTTTTCTTTCCCTATAATGAATCGGGTTCCTAGCACTCTATCCATTTATTCACTCGACCCAACTCTGAATTTCTTTCATTTTTTTTCTTACTAAGAATGAAATATTCTCGGAATTTTCTATTGATACGACATGCTGCTTTTTCCATGCATTCCTTGCAGTTCAGGATCAGTCGTGGTCTTACAAACTCTACCGAAGATATGAATGAATCCATTACTTCATACAAATGTGTAAAAGATGCTAGCCGCACTTAAAAGCCGAGTACTCTACCATTGAGTTAGCAACCCCAATTAAAAGAAATTTAGGATGTGTAGATACAATCGAAAAAAAAAAAAATTGTATTCTATCACACAAAAACAACCTCGTGTATCACCAGAAATCTAATAAACCCATCTTTTTTTATTTGAAATTAGTAGAATTCCCACACCGTTGTTAGTTGATTTGATTTTGACTGACGTAAAAAACCAAACCGAGGGAAGATAAAGAGATGCCTTTATACACGATCGAATTATATTTGTTCGATAGACTGTTGTCAATATTAATCTAATAAATCGAATACTTAGAAAAAAAAAAAGAAATGAAAAATATATATATTTGTGTTGGGTTTAGCACTAGATAATATCTCTAAATTTAAAAAGAGCCAAGAATTACTTAAGCACAAAATGAAAAAAAATCCCGATTTCTTTGTGAATTTAATGTATTTCCAACGAAAAACTGCCAATTGGATTGGCAGTAATGTAAAAATTGGATAGGTCTCGCAGGGACAATTCCTTCATTTATTTTATTCACTTCATCTTTTTTTATCTATCTTATATCCCAATAAAGATATCGCAAAAAAAAAGCGATTTTGGTCGTTAAAGAACATCGTATTCTATGGTAATGTTATGGTAACAATAATAAACTAGTATGACTGAAATAGAGTAAATAGAGGGTGTGGGGAAGTAGTATAGTAGAAAAAAGTGATCCAAAACTATATACGAATCACCCACACCCTCTTCTCCCTTTTTTATTTACTAGTTAAAATTTTTAAATTTTTAATTTACTTTCGTTTGATTAAGAGGAAATTCGGTAAAAACCCCCGCTTTCTTTAAAATATCATAAACAGTTCCTGTGGGTTGAGCTCCTTTTTCAAGAAAATAGCGAATACCTGGAATATTTAAATAGGTTTGATTATTTATCGGATCATAAAAACCCACTTTGCGAAGATCTCTTCCTTCTCTGCGGGATCGCACATCAATTGCAACGATTCGATAAAGGGCTCATCGGGATAGATGTAGATGAACTAGAACCCCCCCTAGAAACGTATACGAAGTTTTCTCCTCATACGGCTCGAGAAAGCAAAAATTAGAATTAGATCCATCTATAGAATTTGAATGTTAAATAGATCCATAACATGAAAAAATCCATTAAGCTATGGGCTATTTAATACTTTTTCTTTATCGAAAAAAAAAAATAATAATTTGTATTCTCATAACTCAAGTTGGATAACTCTGAAATAGCTCAAAAGAAAAGCCTTAGTTATTTCATTTTTGAGTGGTCTCTAACCCCTTTTTCTTTGTCTCATTTAGAATATATTTGGTTGGATTCTTCATCCTTTTCTTGATCTAGTTGTCAAGACAGTTGAAAAAGGGTATTTTCTTGTTCCAAAATACTTTATCTTTGCCTTGGATCATTGGGTTTAGACATCACTTCGGTGAATTTTAATCATTTCAAAACGACAGCAACATGCCCCTTTTTATGATTTCTTTCTAGCAAAGAATCATACGAACGGCGGATTCCCCGCACGATACACTTTTGATACAAAGAGGTTCACTAATTCGAACAATTGTTTTTTTATTTTTGAAACTTGCTTGAATTGGATCCTTTCGATTTCTAGATCGAAAAGATGCTTACGAAGTTGTTCCAACTTATTAATTGGCATTAACCCTAGACCCTTGCCCCTAAGAAACGAATAAAGACTTTCTAGCCGAGCTACAACCTCTACTGGTAACATTAAACCCCAACAAAAAAAAGGGGGGGTTCTAGTGGAACAGAAGAAAGGGTGTCGAGCCAAGAGCACCTTCATTTCTATTTTCTATAGAATAGAAAGTGGCGGGTTTAAGAACCCACAGATGATCATGTCTGTCAAGTCGCGCGTTGCTTTTTACCACATCGTTTCAAACGAAGTTTTACCATAACATTCCTCTCGTTTGGAACTGGTATGTAATTGATTCAATTAGGGAATCATGAATAGTCATTTGTTTGATCTTTCATAAGCATAAGAATCCAGATTTTTCTTTTATATGAATCGGCAGTTTCTAAATAAATCTTAGCATGAATTAAATTTCAACGGCTTTTTTCTTGGATAATCCAATATTTTGGATTTGATTTTCTTTATGAATTTTTCAATATTACGGAAAAAAAGTTATTTTTATTGAATCTACACCCCATCCGTAAGTAAGGGGATAGGATATATTCAACAATCTAACACTTCTTCGAGTCTAAAATACTTCTAACAAATCGTTAAAATTCAAATAGTTATATTGAATTAAAAATGGAAATAATTCCTACCGCATATCACTATTGGAATAAAGTCTTACTTTTGATCATCATAACAAAATCCATCTTTGAATTAAACCTCAGAGATTAAAAAAAAAAAAAGAGCACGTGCTACGTATATAACTTGATGATTTGTTAATCCGATTTGTATAGACACAACTATTGAAATTAATATCCTCCATTGTTGATTAACTCTTATTATAAGGTCCATAATTAATTCGAAATAACTAACTAAGATAAAATAGGAATCTCGTCAGGGAATGGATATAGGACGAAAGTCGCATTCAGCCCTCTTTGAATTGATTTCAAAATATTATTTGTGTTGTAATCTATCTTATTACCTGGATCCCACTTCGATATAGCTCCGTCTATCTATCTATATGTATTTTTTGTTTTGCCATGTACTTATTTGAACTCAATTTGTGAAAAAGATAAGATTCACAGAAAAATAGAATGATTAAAAATCAGAAATAAGAATCACATAATATCTATTCAATATTCTATTCTTAAATCTAAAAAAAAAAAAAAAGACAATCTTTGATTATTTTGATAATGTCTATTTCTATATAGAAATGAAAAAAATGTATTTCCTGGGACGGAAGGATTCGAACCTCCGAATAGCGGGACCAAAACCCGTTGCCTTACCACTTGGCCACGCCCCATTTCGATTTCTATTCGATACTCCAAAACACTAGTATTGGTATTGGGTATTCGTCAATTCCAGTCCAAATATCGACGGACTATAATCTTCCTAGGATTTTTACACATGTAGATATAGAATGAAACGGAATTTATTGATCATTACATCTAATTCAATTAAGATATTGTATGAAAGGATGATTTCTTCAATTCACAAAAGAAAATAGAATAATATAGACAAATTTTGGATCTAACTTACTTTCATAATTTTTAACGTATATCAATTATCACTACTATATTAGTATATTAACTCAATCAAAATACAATTATCTCCAAGTGCAATAAAAAAAAAAAAAAAAAA